TAATTCTCCTTTTGGTGCTTCGACTCTTACATAAAGTTCTTGCTTGGACAATTCAAAAGTAGGAGAAGGTTTTTTACTAATAAAGCGATATTCAAAATCATTCCAGTCAGGGTCTTTTATTCTATCAAAGCGGCGGTTTTCTAAATTTTCATAGGGTCCCCCTGGAATTCCTTCCAGAGCCTGCTGGATAATTTTGATAGATTCTATCATTTCGCCAATTCGTACTAAATACCGAGCTAATGAATCCCCCTCTTTTTGCCATTGAATCTCCCAATCAAATTCCTCGTAACACTCATAACGATCAACTTTACGAAGATCCCATTGTATTCCGGAAGCTCGTAGCGTTGGTCCCGATAAACCCCAGTTTAGTGCCTCTTCTCCGCCAATAATGCCTACGCCCTCAACCCGTTCTAAAAAAACAGGGTTCTGTGTAATAAGCTTTTGATATTCAGCAACCCCGGTTAAAAAATAATCGCAAAAATCCAAACATTTATCTATCCATCCATGAGGTAGATCAGCAGCGACTCCTCCGATACGAAAAAAATTATGCATCATGCGCATGCCGGTAGCAGCTTCAAATAGGTCATATATCAATTCTCGTTCTCGAAAAATATAGAAGAAGGGAGTCTGCGCCCCAATATCTGCCATAAAAGGACCAAGCCATAACAAATGGGAAGCGATACGACTCAACTCCAACATAATAGCTCTGATATAGCTAGCCCTTTTAGGTACTTGAATATTCCCTAGCTGTTCGGGCCCATTTACGGTTATTGCTTCTGTGAACATAGTAGCTAAATAATCCCAACGTGTTACATAAGGCAAATATTGTATAATTGTTCGATTTTCCGCAATTTTCTCCATCCCTCTATGTAAATAACCCAATACTGGTTCACAGTTAATAACATCTTCACCATCGAGAGTAACAATCAGTCGAAGAACACCATGCATTGATGGGTGGTGAGGGCCCATATTGACTATCATGAGGTCTTTTCTTGTAGTTGGTGGAATCATAAGTTTTTCTCGAGTCATTCTTCCATGCATTGCTGAAAGTAAAAAGAAAGAAGTTCATCCAAATTTAAACGACTAAGCTCAAATGGTCTCACACTTCAAATTAACGAGTTTTTATCTCTCGAATACCCAACTCTCCAATTAATTCTTTATAGCGCCCCCTATTTATTTTTGACAAATAGGCCAGCAGTCGTTGACGTTTTCCCAAAATTTTGCGCAAACCTCGCTGAGATGAAAAGTCTTTTTTGTGCAATTCCAAATGTGAAGTGAGTTTCCTTATTTTAGTGGTGAAACTGAATACTTGAAATTCAACAGACCCCCTGGTTTCTTTGTTTTCTTTTTGAGAAATAACCGAAATCGATGAATTTTTTACCATAAAAAACGCCCCTTGCCCCTTTTTACAGATATGGATTTTACCGATCAGTAATAATAATAATGCCATTAATTTGAATGTGGTATATACAAGAATCTAATCCAAATTTCTTTATGAACTCCTAATTTCCTGAATTCAAATCAATCCAATTTTAAATTGGTTTTCTATAGGAATAGAAAAGGTTGGTACATTTTTGGATCGAAGAATTTAGACCTAAAATAAAGAAAGTTCCGTTGATTCATTTCGAGATCGAATTAAGACATTATTCATTTGATATTGTATACTAGAATGAAATGTGAGATAAGACATGTGATCTGTGTATTTATTTGCTTTCATATACCCTATTATATTTATATATAGGGTATAGGATATACAGAAAAGGTGTATTATCCAAAAATTTTTAATCGCGGATACATCTGTATCCTTAACATACCGAAATGGCTGCCGTTATTGGTATCAAACCAATAACGATTCATACAAGCTAAATCTTCTAATCGATAATTAGGCCAAAGAAAGAGCTTTAATTTCATTAATTGATTTTTATCTCTATCAAGATGGTTATTGTCATGTGCAACTTGGCTGTTGTTTTTTACGTTCCAAAATACCGGATTTTGGTCTATATAATTTCTCTTTTTTGAATTGAAACAAATTAGAATTCTCAATTTTCTACGACGTCTAAAGGATAAAATATTTTCGGGAACAAGTAAATCAAAACAATTTTGGTTTCTATTTCCAGTTATTCTTTGATGTAGTGAAATAGTTTCATCCAAATTATTGGTAGAAGCATGCCCTTGCTCTTGGTATTTTTGATGCTTATTCTTATGAACCAACGAAATACCCACGGTTTGATACATAATAAATTGCCCATCTTTTTGTTCAGACAGACGGATGGGTTCTAGAATAAATACTCCCTTCTTCAGAAATTCTGAAAGAGTTAAATTCTTATTAATCATCATTATATCCAAACTCATTTGTTTCTTTTGAATCGAGGATATAGTAATTTTTTTTGAATCTATCAGTTTACGCAGGAGACAATATACATTGATATTATTGATCATTCTTTCATTCAAAGTCTCATCCCATCGCAATTGAAAAAGCAAATAACGTTTCAGGAACAAACGGAGTTCTGCTTTCGTGTATTGTTTTTTATTTTTCCCTTTTTTCATGTTCGATCTTGCATAATTTTCTTCAATATCTTTTTGGAGTGAGAGAACGGATCGCCCCTCTCCTCGACTTGTCGGTTCTTTTTCTTCTTGATTTCGATGCTTTTTATTTTCACTTCTATTTAAATTTAAAAGAAGTAATTTGCTTGGTATAAACCAAGGTTTCATTTTATATGTCTTATAAAGTAACAAAAATTCTGGGAAGAACCAAAGTTCCAGATTGGATATGGGATGCTTTAGCATTTTTTCATTCATTCCCATCCAATCGCAAAACCCCTTGTGAGAGTTTGGTAAATTGATCTCTGGGATCTTAAGATAAAAAAAATCTTTTTTAGAAATTATTTGCGAATTTTTAGTACGAATTTGAGTATTTTGATTCCTATTGGTATCGATTATGATCCAGGCCTCAATATCGACTTTTTGTATAAGATCAAATTTAAAAATTTGCCAATCAAAATATTTCCTATCGGCCGGTTTTTCCATATGGATCTTTCCTAGATCATTTTTAATAGGGATGTTCCTCAGCATATCAAAAAAGTTTTTTTTAGGCGTGTTATAATAAATTTCTTGGTTCGTATTTCCTTGAAAGGGAGATCCATAAAAAAAGCATTCCGTTTTCTTTTCATAATGAATAAATTTATATGATAAAAGAGCAGATCGATAATATTTGAGAAAATTCTCTTTTTGATTAGATAATGAATATACTTCAAATTGTTTTTGTTTTTTGGAATTCATTAATGGATTTTTTTCATATGAATGCCGTTTGCTAAAATTTTCCTTTGGATTCATTTCATAACTCGGAAGTTTGTTATCTGCTGATTTCGAATCAAGGATTCCTTGTGTTTCAAAAGAATCCTTTATTTTAGCCTTAAGGAAAAAGGGGATTCCTTTATATTGAACAACAAATCTTAACGAGTTACTAACTTGGATTTTTCCTAATTTGGAAAATACATCTGGTTGTGGCACGTGGGATAAGTCATAAAAAATATGTGAATTTGCTTTAATATTACTAATAGTATCAAGTGCCTTTATTATACTCGAAATAGACGGAATTGGAGTTTTCTTTTTTTTATTAATTATTTCTTGTTTTCTTTCATTATTGTAAATGAATTTATCCATAATTTTTTTTGTTAATTTAAGAAAAAGTTCTGTATTTATTCTGGGAATATTAATGATATATAAAAATATATCTGTGTATATTTTTTCAATGAAAAATTTTACAAAAGGGGATAATTTACAGATTAATCGAGCATTTCTTCTTTTGAACATTTTGAACATTTGCTGTTTTTCTAATTTTTTAGCATTATAACTTGTAGGACTAATATTATTTAGTCTTGGAGTTACTTTTTTTTTCTCTTTTGTGATTCTTTCTATTTGATTTAGAATTGTACTTGTTCTATCAGTTAGATCTTTCATTTTTTTTTCTGTCAATGAAGAGTTTGTCCAACTCGGAGATGTAATTTGAATTTGACTAAATGATTCGTGAATTAGTTGATTGTTTATTATGGAATCTTTTTCTTCTTTAATTTCGCTTGATTTATCGACTCCGATTTCTCTTAATCTAAATAATAGAATTGGATTTACTTTTGAAAGTTCTTTTATTATTCTTTTTCTAAAAAAAACACTTTTGATAACCCATTTTTTTGTTTCTTTTGAAACTTTTCGAAGTAATTTTGTTTTAAATTTGAAAACTGTTCGAACTCGAAAATACTTCTTTTTAAATTTTCCAATTGTTTTTTCGAATTCCTTTAAAATGGGTTTAAAAAAGGAAGGTTTTTTTCGGGGTAAACAAAAGGGAAGTTCAGTTTCCATTCCCCAAACGGTTAAAAAACAAAAATCACCTTTTTCTTTTTTCTTTTTCAATCGTAGTTTCGATTTTTGCGAAGGTTTCAGACAGAAAGGAAATAAGATTTTTATTTGAATACCCTCTGTCAACCAATTTTTTGGAAATTCGGTTTCAGATAATGGAATACCATTATAGGTGCATTTAATATAGATCTCTTTATTCCATTCGTGGAAATCCTCAGACCATTCAGGACGTTGCAATAGGAATATACGTCCAATATTTTTGGCAATTATCAATGAGGGCAATAGAATATATTTTCTAAAAATAGATTGAGTTAGTAACACGCAACCTCTTATTCCTTGCGCAAATGGAAAACGATTCCAATCCTCTGAGACTTTTATTCGTGCTTTTTCCTTTCTTTTGTTGTTTTCTTGTTTTTCTTCTCTTTTTGTTTGTTCTTTTCTATACTCTACAAGTTTGAATGCTTTCCGTTTATCCAATCCATTTTTAAAAATAAGTTTAATCCACCCGGAAATATTAAAAGAAAAGGGAGGGGATTTTTGTAGTCTCCCCAAAAAAAGGGGGGACTTCACATTTGCTTGAAACAATTCGAAAATAACCACTTTACGCCTTTGAGCCCGCATAGAACCTTTGATTATACCGCGCCGAA